TTAGTATATCTGTCGATCTATATCATTTAATTAAGTTCTAGAAGAGATACTCATACACAAATTAATCATGTGCCAGGAACCAGATTTGAACTGGTGACACGAGGATTTTCAGTCCTCTGCTCTACCAGCTGAGCTATCCCGACCAGTCCGAACGTGTCAGCTCCTTTATTTTACTAAAGGACTTGGGTCTATGTCAATTAAAACAAAAAAAAAAGACGATAAAGTCTTCTAAAATACTATATTCAGGACTTGGAATGTTTTCTATCTTTTGTTTTGCTCAAAAATGTTTATTTGTATGTGTCTCATATCTATCACAAGACTTGTGAAAATAAATAAAAAAAAAAAAAATAAATCCCGGATATGCTTGTGAAAGAATCGAATGGATGAGAAAAGAAAGATAACGAATTGTGAATCGTTAACGAAAAGAGAGAATATAATAAAAAATTAGGGAGTCGAACGAGCCCCGTTTTTTTTTTGTTTTGGGGATAGAGGGACTTGAACCCTCACGATTTCAAAAGTCGACGGATTTTCCTCTTACTATCAATTTACTTGTTGTCGATATTGACATGTACAATGGGACTCTATCTTTATTCTCGTCCGATTAATCAATTATCTATCAGACTATGGAGTGACTGATTTGATTAATTATAATATTCGATCCTTTCTTCAACTTGGAATCGATTCAAAACAATTATTTTTATTTTATTTCCTTTTTTAGATAAATATCCAATATCCAAAAAGCAAAATTCGGGTTATCATTAATCATTTGATATATTATTTCAGTTTTCAGTACGTATACGTATGTATATAAGGTTATCCTTTATTTTATATTTTATCTTTATCTTTATCTGGCATTTGATTTTGAATTTTGACAGAAGGATTCCTTTACTTTACTAATGAAAGGCAGCCAACTCCATTTGTTAGAACAACTTCCATTGAGTCTCTGCACCTATCCCTTTTTTCTTTTATTCGGTCTTTATAAACTTTTGTTTGTTTTCGTAAAACAGGATTTGGCTCAGGATTACCCATTTTTTATTCCAGGGTTTCTCTGAATTTGAAAGTTATCACTTAGTAAGTTTCCATACCAAGGCTCAATCCAATTAAGTCCGTAGCGTCTACCAATTTCGCCATATCCCCTTTGTTTTGTGTTTTGAGATTAAGATCTTATTCAGAAACGATTCTATCATTTCTGTATCCGCAATTCAATATAGATGTATATATACCACATTTATTATATATTTATTATATATGCCTCCCCTCCTCTCATGGTTCTCGGACAATTTTGAATACTCGAACGGTCAATTCTTTTTTTTTTCTTTTTTTTCTATAGTCAGATTTTGTTTCTATATTCCTATTAATTATGAATAACTAAGAATGAAAAGAATGACACGTTAATAGTTAAGATTCTAGTAGTTTACTAAATTCCTATGCATATATGCATATACAATTTCTGTTATGTGAGCCCGCTTAGCTCAGAGGTTAGAGCATCGCATTTGTAATGCGATGGTCATCGGTTCGACTCCGATAGCTGGCTTTTCTATATTTGTTTGATTTTTTTTTTTTTACATGATTGATAATGTCTGTTTGAAATAAAAGAATATTGAAAAAGGTTTCCTCCCCATTTTTCCAACGGGAAACCATTATTAGGAATTTCCAATTATGATAGGACTAAAAGTTAGAGGAGTTCAATCTTTTATAGAACAAATCAATTTTATAGAACAAATCAAGAACAAGAAAGGGATCTTTTTCCTTTTATTTTTCTATAAACATTATTTGTTTATATACAATAAAGTCCGGATATTAATACAATCCATCTCATTATTCTCTATAATACTACAGTAGATTTTTTCTCATTTATCATATTTATCCGTTAGTTCAGTTTTAATTTAGATTTATGAAATTTCAATAAAAAAAAAAATAAGGAAAATAAGGAGTCTTTATGTCACGTTACCGAGGGCCTCGTTTCAAAAAAATACGACGTTTGGGGGTTTTACCGGGACTAACTCGTAAAAGACCCATAGCCGGGTCCGATCTTAGAAATCAATTGAGCTCCGGTAAAAAATCTCAATATCGTATTCGTTTAGAAGAAAAACAAAAATTGCGTTTTCATTATGGTCTTACAGAACGACAATTACTTAAATACGTTCGTATTGCCGCAAAAGCCAAAGGATCGACAGGTCAAGTTTTACTACAATTACTTGAAATGCGTTTAGATAACATCCTTTTTAGATTGGGTATGGCGTCAACTATTCCTCGAGCCCGCCAATTAGTTAACCACAAGCATATTTTAGTTAATGGTCGTATAGTAGATATACCAAGTTATCGCTGCAAACCCAGAGATATTATTACAGCAAGGGATGAACAAAAATCTAGAACTATGATCCAAAATTATCTTGATTCATTTCCCCAGGAGGAATTGCCAAACCATTTGACTCTTCACCCATTCCAATATAAAGGATTGGTCAATCAAATAATAGATAATAAATGGGTCGGCTTGAAAATAAATGAATTGTTAGTCGTAGAATATTATTCTCGTCATACTTAAACCTAACTAAAATAACAAGGGAGGGTTCGGACAATTTTGTCCCCTGTCGTCGAAGTAATAAGTGTAATAAGTAAAGAGATCAAAAGTAAGGGGTTAATTGACAGATTTTTTCCCCTTCATATATCATGGAATGATAGGGATATTCTCATCCCTTGTTCATTCTTTCCAGAATTTTCTGTACCGCAGAAATTAGGAATAGAAAATCTATATCAAGTAAAGGTTTAGCTGTTCGAATAAGAGTATTTATTGTTATGTGATTTGATACATTGCGGTTAGTAAAGTTGATAATTTAGGTGAAGGTACGGAAAGAGAGGGATTCGAACCCTCGGTACAAATAACTCGTACAACGGATTAGCAATCCGACGCTTTAGTCCACTCAGCCATCTCTCCCAATTTAAAATTGGTAATTACTATCTTATATTACACAATTACACAACAAGTGAGGCTCAAAAAAAAAAAGCCTTTTTTTTTTCCATTTCTCTTTTGTTAGCTCTCTTTATTACTTTCCTAATTCGTAATTATTCTTAATTATCTTAATTAGAATTCTTTTTAATTAATAATTAATTCTTTTTAATTTTTAATTATTTAATTTTTAATTAATAATTCGTATTTTTAATTAAAAATTCGTAATTGAATTCTAATTATTCGAATTAGTTTTAATAGTTATAATTTAATAGTTATAAATAGTTCTAATGAATTTCATATTAATAATATAGATAGTTATATATAGAATTCTATAAATTCTATAGTAAATTCTATATATATTAAATTCTATATGTAAATAAAATATATATATATAATATATATATAAATAATATAAAATTCTATTCTATATATAAATAATATAAATATAGAATTATATTCTATATTTATTATATATGTATAAATTCTATATACAAATTCTATATCTTTCTATATCTATATCTTTCTATAGATTATATATATAATTATATAAGTTTATAATATAAGTTTATATAAGTTATTAATATATATAGTTATTAATATATATAGTTGAATTTATTAATATATATAATTTTTATTAATATATATAATTGAATATATATAATATTTAATATATATATATATTATACTAATAATAAATTATATAATATTTAATATATATATATATATATTATTTATATTATTTTAATATATATATTATTTTAATATATATATTATAATAATAATAAATAATAATAAATTATATAATACTAATAGTAAATAATATGTTATTATAATAGTCTAGTTTATTAAATAGATAATATATATTAATAAATAATAAATTAATAAATAATAAATAATAAATGGTTTTCTTTATTATATTAATTTTCATTTTTATTATATTAAGTTTTATTATATTCTAATTTATTATATTCTAATATAGAAATATCATAAAAATTTGAATATTAAATATTAAAATAGGATTTTAGTAGCTTTTAGTATTAATTAATATAATTGAACTATTAAGAGAATTAATATTCTTTAAGAGAATTAATATATTCTCCGTAAATTAATATATAATCAATTAATATATAATCCTTAAAGAGGATTAATATACTTAAATAAGTCTTAGGAGTATAAATATATAATATAAATATATAATATAAAATAAGTATTAATATATATACTAATTAATCGATAATAAAAAATAATAAAACTAGAAATGTATAAAACTTTCATCAGCAATTCGTCCAATTTCATTTAGATTAAAATAATTTTATTTAGATTAAAATAAAATTATTTTAAATAAAGTAGAGAAATTAATGGCTTTAAAAAAGTATCTTAAACTCAATCTTCCAATCAAAAAATCTAATATATATCAATCAATTCTAATATATATCAAGCAATCTAAATATATATCAATCAATATATAAATAAAATATTGATTGATATAACAAAACTCAAATAAAAAAAAATTTAGGACAATTATAATTATATAAAAGAAAATTATATAAAATTATATAAAATAAATATAAATAATATAAATAATATATAAATAATATAAATAATATATAAATATAAATTATATAAATTATAAAAAAATTCTAAAATAAAAAAAAAAAATAAATAAAAAATAAACTACCTTTTTTTTTTATTTTGTTCCTTTTTTATTTTGTTCCAAGGGGTCGCTTTTTATTTTCATGACCGAGCCCAGATCATGGGCCATTTTTAATTCCAACAAATAATAGTAGATAACATGACTTATTTGATTCGAAAACAAAAATAGTTGTTATTGAAACAACGACAATCAGAAGCCGGACGATTTACATTCCTAGGATATAGGATCAAATAATATAGAATCAACAATTCTTCTTTTCTCATTAAGTCCGATGAAGAAATACAATACGTCAACACTCTAATTCTAATTTTCATGATTCTTTTCTAATTCTATCTTAATCTTAATTCTGCCCGATTCTCTTATCTCGACAAAAGGTTCATTTATATACAATAATCG